CCCCGCTTGCTTATTGCAATTCAGAATTGAATTGATTCTATTGTTGATGTATTTGCAATTCAATCCGAATCAATATATCCCAAAGTTTTTATCTCCCCCACCTACCACCTTCCTTTTTTAGAGTATTCAAAATCATACTATAACGCTTGATATTGATTCTTTTTTTCTAATCAGAATTAGCAATTTTATTTGCTATGATTCTATGTTCTCCTTAGTGAAATATTAATCATCAAATTATTAGCAAAAAAAATATATATATATCAAAAAATGTCTCTAATGATCGAATGAAAATGCCAAGAAATTCGTATTTTCTCTTTATTATATCTTTTCTTTCATATATATATTATTCTTTTCTATGTATTAGATTATTCGTCCGAGCCATATCAAATTGAAAATATCTGAAATCCAATTCAATATAGAAATTAGAATAAATTCTATTCTATTAGAAATAGAAATTAGAATAAATTCTATTCTATTAGAAAAATGGATTTGCGAATTAGAGAAATAAAAAGAAAGTTCAATAAATTCTATAATTTTATTTAAGGATATCCTCTAGTTAAGCATATAAAGCTAACTTTATCTTTAAGAATAAGAATCTTTAAGAATAAGAAGTTCTAGTTTTTTTTTCTAAGTAGAACTTCAAATTTCGAACTAGTTAATAGCTAAGATTAATAATTAAGATCTGACATTTTATGGATTTCCTATACTATATACCTATTTTTATTTGTTACACTATTTCTGCTATGTAAGCCCACTTAGCTCAGAGGTTAGAGCATCGCATTTGTAATGCGAGGGTCATCGGTTCAAATCCGATAGTCGGCTTTTTTCTCTATCGATGTTCCACGAACAAGAATTTCTTTTTTTTTCTCCGAATTAAAAGGAGAATCCAGGATCTTTTATGTTGTTCTACCTTACAATTTTGCTAGATACAAAACAATAAAATAAATAATATATATACAAAAAATCCAGATGTTGATGAAATTCCATTTTTGTGGTACTTTAGTTGATTTTACTCTGTTTATCCTTTAGTTTAATTCAGTTTTAATTTCGGTGTATTCTGTAATGTAAATACAATGAAATTAATTGTGTAAAATGAAATTTCAATAAAATCAAAAAGGAGTCTTCATGTCCCGTTATCGAGGACCTCGTTTAAAAAAAATACGCCGTCTGGGAGCTTTACCAGGACTCACTAGAAAAACACCTAAATCCGGAAGTAATCTGAAAAAGAAATTCCATTCTGGGAAAAAAGAGCAATATCGTATTCGTCTTCAAGAAAAACAGAAATTGCGTTTTCATTATGGTCTGACAGAACGACAATTACTTAGATATGTATATATCGCTGGAAAAGCAAAAAGGTCAACAGGTCAGGTTTTACTACAATTACTTGAAATGCGTTTGGATAATATCCTTTTTCGATTGGGTATGGCTTCAACCATTCCTGGGGCCCGCCAATTAGTCAACCATAGACATATTTTAGTTAATGGTCGTATAGTCAATATCCCAAGTTTTCGTTGCAAACCCCGAGATATTATTACTACGAAAGATAACCAAAGATCAAAAGGTCTGGTTCAAAATTCTATTGCTTCATCCGACCCGGGGAAATTTCCAAAGCATTTGACGATTGACACATTGGAATATAAAGGACTAGTAAATAAAATCCTAGATAGGAAGTGGGTCGGTCTCAAAATAAATGAGTTGTTAGTTGTAGAATATTACTCTCGTCAGACTTGAACTTAACAAAAAGGAAAGGTTCATAGAATTTTCTTCCCCTTCCCCTTTCCCCGAACTAAATCGACCTAAGGCCCTTAATTTGTATTTTCCCATTCAACTAGTAGAAATGGATTAACCCTAGGACCCTTTTTCTTTTTTCTTCTATGTGTATTTTACATACCCCAGTAATTTGCTATAGAGAATTTCTATTAAAAAGGGTATTATTGCTGGAATAAATTGTTATTTGATTTGATACATTGTGATCGTTAACGTTGATGAATTAAAAGAAACGGAAAGAGAGGGATTCGAACCCTCGGTAAACAAAAGTCTACATAGCAGTTCCAATGCTACGCCTTGAACCGCTCGGCCATCTCTCCTACATAATCTTATTATGGAAAATAAACTGAGTGAATAGCGAGTTTTCCTATTCCTGCAGTACAGGTACAACCGCAACCGCTCGGGGGTTCCAATAGTTCTATTGGAAAAATTCCTTTTCATCTAAGTAGAAGGATCCAGGATTTTTTACTAGAAATTCCGCTCCCTAGAAAAGTTTTAGTTTGGATTTTCCCAAAACCAAAGAAAAAGAGAATGGAAGAATTCTTTTTATTGCATAAAAAAATAAAGAAACCTTAGAATTTAGAATTCTGTTTGCATAAGGTACGCTACGCCATACTATCGAAATCGAAAATAGGGTATGAGACAATTAATGACTTTGAAAACACGAAATAGATGATGAGAGAAGTTGTTGTTGAGAAATAGGAAAGTGGAATGAAATCCAGTCTTAGTCAAATATTTAATATCTCTTCTTGTCCAAACAGAAGGAAAAGGATACAATTTGAGCTGAGCGGAAAATCCATACCTCTCTTATCCATTTAGAGCATATGGATTTAGAGCATATGGATCGATCAATTTATTAAGAATCGAATGTGTTTGTTTTTATGTTATTTTGTGAAGGAATGAAAACAATTCTATATAGAATGGGTTGGGAATTATGCCTAGATCCCGTGTAAATGGAAATTTCATTGATAAGACCTCCTCAATTGTAGCTAATATTTTATTGCGAATAATTCCGACAACCCCAGGGGAAAAAAAGGCATTTACTTATTATAGAGATGGTGCGATTTGACTCTTTTTTTTTTTTAGCCCTACCTATACCTCAGTCTTATGAGAAAGAGAAGGGGTTCGCATAGAGAGAACAAAATTAGTAAAGCAAACCCACGCTTGGGGAAGGTGAGGTGAACTAACAATTCCTTCTGTCGTGTATCCTCGATTGATGCGGCCTCAAATGCTTCAATTGTAGATTTGAGTATTGAGCGAAAGGTTATACCTAAGGATAGGTTATGGATTACAGGCCAATCCTACTCTACTAGTACCAATAGGCAGCATAGGGGCGAAAAGCACTACACCTAGGAATAGGAATCAACAAGAGAAAAACTTTGTTAGAAATTAGCCCTTTCCTGATCGGTATCAGGGCTGGGAAGAATGGTTGGGATAACAAACAACCATCAGGTTTGTACTTTGGATACCCCTATAACCATCAAAGATCGTTGAAGTGGCTAATTCCTCTAAATAGGAGGCGTTGAGAACAAAGAAATTCTTGGAGCTATCGTTTTCCTCTAGCATTAATAGAATTAATTGGTGTTAAGAAAAACCTCTTGTGGGAAGGTTGGCTAGAGATTTCTTGGAAAAATACCAGCCCCTTTCGGTCCATAATGAGACGGGACTAATTCTATTTTGATTCTATAGATTATTTCGCTTAGTACTATGTACAGAAGGGAGGAGCCGTATGAGATGAAAACCTCATGTACGGTTTTGGAACGGAGATTTTTTGAATAGAATGAACGACCGTAACGGATGTTGGCTCAATCCGAAGGAAATTATGCGGAAGCTTTGCAGAATTATTATGAAGCTACGCGACTAGAAATTGATCCCTATGATCGAAGTTATATACTCTATAACATAGGCCTTATACACACAAGCAATGGAGAGCATACAAAGGCTTTGGAATATTATTTCCGGGCACTAGAACGAAACCCCTTCTTACCGCAAGCTTTTAATAATATGGCCGTGATCTGTCATTACGTGCGACTATCTCCACTATAGAAAGATCAAAAAAGAAGGATCAAATTTTCTAGTAAATACTAGAAAAAGGGCTTTCTACATAGGGATCGTCAAAACAACGATTTTTCCCTATCAGCTGTAGGAAAGAAGGACACTTCACGAGAATCAAAAAAGGAAGAAAGTATGGCCTATACTACTACTCTATGGATAAAGTTTGTCAAATTGATATAGAAAGCACCGTAAAGATCAATTAGTGAGCGACCGGGTCGATACAACTAAAAAAAAACTGCTTACTTATCCCATGATATGGGGCAAAATTTAGGAATCTGCTTATGTAATAGAGCCGATCCACTAAGGGATTAAGCAGCGGTGTAGTATCAGATCCCAAAGATAGTAAGTTATTTTTTCTTTCTTATGGGAAAAAGTCTTTTTCAAGGATTCTATAGAGATTTCATATATGAAACCGGGATAGTTACCTGTCAGAAAATTCGAACGAAGGCTATAGATCTATCTATGCTTCATTCTTCTGAAGGTGGGAAAAAAGATCAAACTGATTCTTGATCAAAATTAGGGTTTGAAACTTAGGTAATTCACTTCTTTCTGCTTAACCCAAGAACAAATTGGATCGATTTTTGAGAAATCGAATTCAGTTAAGATAGGGGAAATTAAGATAGCAATTTCTGAGCCGTATGAGGTAGGAAACTCTCAAGTACGGTTCTAGGGGAAGGAACTACCTATTCCGACCGAGGAGAACAGGCCATTCTACAGGGTGATTCGGAAATTGCGGAAGCTTGGTTTGATCAAGCTGCTGAGTATTGGAAACAAGCTATAGCGCTTACTCCGGGAAATTATATTGAAGCACAGAACTGGTTGAAGATTACGAAGCGCTTTGAATTTGAATAAGACCACGCTCCTTTTTCATAAAATGGGTGGTTTGGTTGTTGATCCATTAATCAAATAAATTAGGTCGTAAGATCGAATCAAGAATTTCATTATATCCCTTTCTTCTACCTTCTATTTTATATGAAATTTCATAAGGATAAACCACAGGGATAGGGTCTAGAATAGAAGTAATAAAGCGATTAAAAGTAGCAATCTAAATATTGCTAATATATCAGGACCGTCTTATTAATAATTCTAATGAGTTATCTTGGAATTTAGAATCGAATAAAAAAACCTATATTATGCTCAAGGAAAGTAGATGTAGATAGGAGCTTATACCCTCAAAA